TGTGCGTTATGCGAGGGGTTCTGACACTTATATACTTACTTTGGTTGGAGTGTGGATTTGAGTATTGGAGGTGGGATAAATTTGTGTTAGTATCTGGGGAAAAATGTGTCAGAAGTGGTGGTAAATATTTGAGGGGAGGGGGGGATAAGTATAAGGGATGTACGACATAATAATTATGTCCTGTGACCATTAATTTGATGCCCATGCCTACCATTATGGGGATGCTCAAGATGCAGTTAAGTCCAGCTACAATTGATGCTCCGGGTCGGGGCCTCTGACGGCCATAGCTGAGTCCAAGCATCCCCCAAAATAAAAAAATACCAAATGTATGACAGCACAGTTATGTGTGAGCATGGGCTGATTAGTCACCAGTCCATCGAGATGTCTTATTTAAGAGGAAAGAATGGGCGATTCTAGATGAGATGGCCCTGAAGAAAGAACCAGATGTCTGATAAAGTTCATTAAATAGCTACCCCCACAATTAATGGGCCCGGAGCGAGAAGAGGGATCCCTGCCGAGCGGGTTGCTGGTTTCACGCGGCATGGTCAACAAGCTCGTGATCTAGGGGACGGGATACGCATGTTGGCAAGGACGGATTTGACTTTATGTGCCATGTACGGACAAGCACCCAAATGTACCATGTACTGTCGACCACCTCCAATGCTTGCTTATATGCAAGGGGAAAATCACTTAATGTACTATATACATATTATGTCCGTAGTACATTAATACTATGTACATGCTTATACGCATGGGGCAAGCCATGTAATGTACTATATACATACCACGTTTGTATTACATTAATGCAATGCGTACATTCATGCGGTGGGCGTATGGTGCTGGTGCGTGGGTTTGTGGGTGTAGGTTATTGGGCCGTTGTACGTGTTATGGGTTTGTGGAGTGGAAGGTTTGTGTTGTGTGTTTGAAAGTTTTAGTGAATTTAATACTGGGAAGGCTCTTGATATTTTTGGGGATATATCAATAGATGTGGTTGTGGCGATTCAGGGAATAGTTTAAGTAGAACTTCAGCTTTGGGTGTTGATAGTGGGGCTATAGCTCTTTCCTTGAGCCTTAGGGAGGTTAGTTGTTCTCCTTCTCTGGTTTACAAGACCAGTGTATTGATTGTACTACAAAGACTTATTTTCATTTTAGAAGGTTATTTTCGATGGTGCTAGCTACTGGTATTATTACTAGAATAATGAAGAAATATATGATGGATGCTAGTTGTCCAATGATAATGTAGGGATGTTCGACTGGCTGTCCTCCAATTCATGTGAGTGTTAATAGGTCCGCTGCTAGAATTCAGAATATGCATTGGCTGATTGGTCGGAATATCATGCTTCGTTGTTTGGATGTGTGAAGGAGGGGTACGAGTGCCAGGATTAAGATTGAGAGTACTAGGGCTAGGACTCCTCCAAGTTTGTTGGGGATTGATCGTAGAATTGCATATGCAAATAAGAAATATCACTCGGGTTTAATGTGAGGGGGTGTGTTGAGTGGGTTCGCTGGGGTGTAATTATCTGGGTCTCCGAGTAGGTCAGGTGTGAATAGTACTAGTAGTATGAGGGTGAGGACTAGTAGTATGGCGCCCAGAATGTCTTTGATGGTATAATAGGGGTGAAATGGGATTTTGTCCGCATCTGATGGGATTCCCGTGGGGTTGTTAGATCCTGTTTCGTGGAGGAAGAGTAGGTGGACTAGGGCTAAGGCTGCAATGATAAATGGGAGGATGAAGTGGAAGGCAAAGAATCGGGTGAGGGTAGCCTTGTCTACCGAGAAGCCTCCTCAGATTCATTCGACTAAGTCTGTGCCAATATACGGGATTGCTGAGAGGAGGTTGGTAATAACTGTTGCTCCCCAGAATGATATCTGTCCTCATGGTAGGACGTAGCCCATAAACGCTGTGGCTATTGTTGTGAGTAGGAGGATTACTCCGATGTTTCATGTTTCTAGAAAAGTGTATGATCCGTAATATAGGCCTCGTCCTACATGTATGAATAGGCAGATGAAAAATATTGATGCTCCATTTGCATGTATGTATCGGATGATTCAGCCGTAGTTTACATCTCGGCAAATGTGGGTTACAGAGGAGAATGCTGTTGCTGTATCGGATGTGTAGTGTATTGCTAGGAATAGGCCTGTTAGGATCTGTAAAATTAAGCAGATGCCTAAGAGGGAGCCAAAGTTTCATCATGATGAGATGTTTGATGGAGCTGGGAGGTCAATGAATGCGTTGTTTACAATTTTTATTAGTGGATGAGACTTTCGAATGTTGGTCATTAGTGTTCTTGTAGTTGAATGACAACGATGGTTTTTCATATCATTAGTCGTGGTTAGATTCCATGCGAGAATAATGATAACATACATTGTATTTATTTTAAGTATTATTTTTGTGATTGGTTTTGTAGGGTTTTCTTCAAAACCWWCRCCTATTTATGGGGGATTAGGTTTAATTGTGAGTGGTGGAGTTGGTTGTGGTATTGYATTAAATTTTGGTGGATCTTTYTTAGGTCTAATAGTTTTCTTAAKTTATTTGGGKGGTATAATGGTGGTTTTTGGTTATACAACGGCTATGGCTACCGAGCAGTATCCTGAGATTTGGGTTTCTAATAAGACTGTTTTGGGGGCATTTATTACTGGCTTGTTAATAGAGTTTCTGATGGTTTATTATGTGTTGAAGGATAAGGAGGTGGAGATTGTATTTAAATTTAATGGTATGGGGGATTGGGTTATTTATGATACAGGGGATTCTGGCTTTTTTAGTGAAGAGGCTATGGGGATTGCCGCTCTATACAGTTATGGTACTTGATTGGTTATTGTTACTGGGTGATCTTTATTGATTGGTGTTGTAGTGATTATGGAAGTTACTCGTGGAAATTAAATAAAATTGTGCTGATGAGGATTGTGATTAGGAAAGAGAGGAAATATAGTTTAATTAGGCCCTTTTGGTTTGTGATTATAGTGGATATTTTTATTTGGGCTAGTGAAATAGTTTTTGGTAAGATAGTTTCTAGTCAGATTAGGTCTAGGAGGGAGGATGCCGATTTTTGGCTTATTGTCAGATTTATATAGGGGGTTAAGCGGTGTATAATTGTGGGGTAATACCCTAGTAGGTTGGAGAATTTGAATATGTTTGATGGGTAGTTAAATTTTAGGTAGTGGGTCATGTTGTTTATTTCTAGGGCTAGAATAAAGCCTAGGATTGTGACTGCTAGGGCAGTTAATTTTAGATAGATGGGTATGGTTATTTGGGGAATCGTTGTTGGAGGGATGCTGTTGGAAATGATGAATCCTGCGAAAAGGCTTCCGATTAGTAGACGTTTGATTGAGTTAATTAGAAGTGGGTTGTTCTCATTAATAGTAATGAGGGTTGGGAATCGGGGTTGTCCTAGGAGTGCAAAGAAAATAATGCGCGTGCTGTAAATGGCTGTGAAGGAGGTGGCAATTAGTGTTATTAGGAGGGCTCAGGCGTTGGTATATGACGTGTTGGCGGATTCAATAATTAGGTCTTTGGAGTAGAATCCGGTGAGGAAGGGGATTCCTGTTAGTGCGAGGCTGCCAATGACAAGGGCTGTTGTGGTGAATGGTAATGTTTTAAATAGGCCTCCTATTTTTCGAATGTCTTGTTCATCATTTAGGTTATGAATAATAGAGCCAGAGCATATGAATAGTATGGCTTTGAAGAAGGCATGGGTGCAGATGTGGAGGAATGCTAGATAGGGTTGGTTAATTCCGATTGTCACTATTATGAGGCCGAGTTGACTGGATGTGGAGAAGGCGATAATTTTTTTGATGTCATTTTGGGTGAGAGCACACATTGCTGTAAATAGCGTGGTAATAGCTCCTAGGCATAGTGTGATGGATTGGACAAGTTTGTTGTTTTCAATTAGTGGGTGAAAGCGAATAAGTAGGAAGATGCCTGCCACTACTATTGTGCTTGAGTGGAGTAATGCTGAGACGGGTGTTGGGCCTTCTATTGCGGAGGGTAGTCATGGGTGTAGGCTAAATTGTGCGGATTTTCCAGTTGCGGCTAGGACTAGTCCTATTAAGGGTAGATTTGAATTGTCTGGTTTTAGTATGAAGATTTGTTGGAAGTCTCAGGTATTGGAGTTGACTAGAAATCATGCTATTGCTAGAATAAATCCGATGTCACCAATACGGTTGTACAGGATTGCTTGTAGGGCTGCTGTGTTTGCGTCTGCTCGTCCATATCATCATCCGATTAATAAAAATGATATAATTCCGACCCCTTCTCAGCCGATAAATAGTTGGAATAGGTTGTTTGCAGTGACGAGGATTAGTATTGTGATGAGAAATAAGAGTAGGTACTTGAAGAATTGGTTGATATGGGGGTCTGAGTGTATATATCATATTGAAAATTCTATGATGGATCATGTGACGAACAGTGCTACTGGGACAAATAATACTGAGAAGAAGTCTATTTTAAAGCTGAGTGATAGTTTAAGGGTTTGGATAGTTAGTCAGTGCCAGTTTGAAATAATTATTTCTTGTCCTGTGTGAATAAATATCATTGTGGGGATTATGCTGGTGATGAAGGCGCATGAAATAGTTGTTTTTACGTAAAGTGGGTAGTTGGTGGATTTGTGGATGTTGAGGTTAATTGCTATAATGGGTGCGGTTAGTAGAGCTAGGGTGGTTAGTGTAAGGGAAGAGAATAGGTTTATTACTTTTATTTGGAGTTGCACCAATTTTTTGGTTCCTAAGACCAATGGATAACTACTATCCTTTAAAAGTTTGAAAAAGCCATGTTATTAGGCATGGGGCACAGAATTAGCAGTTCTTGCATACTTTTTCGGTAAATAAGAAGGCGGTAGGCTTCTGTTGTTAGATTCACAATCTAATGTTTTTTTTAAACTATATTTACAGTACAGGGGGCCTAGGATAATTTTTGGGTTTAGGGATAGAAGTAGTAGAGGCAGCATGTGTAGTGATATGAGTGCGTTTTCTCGTGTGAAGGAGGGTGAAATATTATTGATGTGATGTGTGTACTTGCCCCGCTGTGTCATAATTAGTATGTAGAGGGAGTATAGGGCTGTGATTACCATGTTAAGTCCTATTAAAATAATTGTAATGTTAGATCATGAGAAGGTCGATATTACTACGAATAGTTCTCCGATTAGGTTGATTGTTGGGGGTAGAGCCAGGTTAGTTAGGCTTGCTAGGAGTCATCAGGTAGCTATTAGTGGAAGGAGTGTTTGTAGGCCGCGGGCTAGAATTATTGTACGGCTGTGGATTCGTTCGTAATTGGAGTTTGCTAGGCAGAAGAGTATGGAGGACGTGAGGCCGTGGGCAACTATTAGGGCAGTGGCTCCTATGTAGCTTCAGGGTGTTTGGATAAGGATGGCAACGATAACGAGTGCTATGTGACTAACGGAAGAGTATGCGATGAGCGACTTCAGGTCCGTTTGACGAAGGCAAATTGAGCTGGTTATGATTATGCCTCATAACGATAGTATGATGAATGGATATGCTATGAAGTCGGTGGTTGGATTTAGGAGTAATGTAATTCGTAGCATGCCGTATCCTCCTAGTTTTAGTAGGATTGCTGCAAGAACTATGGAGCCTGCAATTGGAGCTTCTACGTGAGCTTTAGGTAGTCAAAGGTGAAGTCCATACAGTGGTATTTTTACTATAAAGGCTATCATGCATGCTAGTCATATGAAGACGTTGGATCAGGAATTGGACATTGGTTGAACTCAGTATTGGAGGACTAGAAAGTTTAGGGATCCTATCATGTTTTGAATGTAAATTAGTGCAACTAGTAGGGGTAGGGACCCTGCTAGTGTATAAAATAAGAAGTAGAGGCCGGCATTTAGGCGTTCTGTCTGGTTTCCTCATCGGGTGATAATGATGAGTGTAGGAACCAATGTTGCCTCGAATATAATATAGAAGAGGATTAGTTCTGTGGCGGCGAATGTTATGATTAGAAATAGTTGTAGTAGAACTAGTATTGAGATGAAAAGTTTCTTTCGGGCTAGGCTTTCTTTTGATAGATGGTGTTGGCTAGCCATGAGTATTAGGGGGAGAAGTCATATGGTCAGGATTAGTAGCGGTGTAGATAAAGAGTCAGAGAAGAAGGTTAATGAGAAGTTGAGGCTGTTGTCACCGAGTTGATTTATGAGAAGTAGGCTTGTAAAGCTAATCAGTAAGCTATGAAGTGTGGAATTAATTCAGATTGTGCTATTCTTTGATAGTCAGGTCAGGGGTATGAGTATTATTGTGGGAACAATATATTTTAGCATTGTAGTAGGTTAAGGTTTTGTACGTAGTCGGTGCCGTATGTGTTTGATACTATTACTAGTAGGGATAGGCCTAGTGCTGCTTCGCAGGCTGCGAATACTAATAAGATGATAGGTATTATGCTAGCTAAGGTGAAGTGTGAGTTTAAGATTGTTAGGGTGGCTATGATGAATAGGGATAGTATTATTCCCTCTAGGCACAGGAGCGAGGATATTAGGTGGGAGCGGTACATTAGTAGTCCTGTGAGAGATACTGCGAATGCTGTTATAATGTTTATGTATACGAGGGACATTTGGTAGTTATGAGTTTAATCATAATCTAATGAGTCGAAATCATTTATTTTGTTTTAAACTAAATACCATATTCGGTTCATTCTAACCCCTTTTGAGTTCATTCGTAGGCTAGGCTTACGGCTAGTAGGAAGATTAGGAGGAGGGCTATGGTAAGCATTGTGTTTAGGTTAGTTGTTTGTGAGGCTCATGGTAACGGTAGGAGTAGGGCAATTTCCAGGTCAAAGAGGAGAAATGTAATGGCTACTAGGAAAAATTTTATAGAGAAGGGGAGGCGAGCAGATCCCATGGGGTCAAATCCGCATTCGTAGGGACTTGTTTTTTCTGAATATACATTTAGTTGGGGAAGTCAGAATGCAATGGTTACGAGCAACGTAGCTAGTATAAAATTAGTCAGGAGGGTAATTATAAGGTTTATTGTTCTTTTTCGGACTGGACCGAAACTAACTGATTGGAAGTCAGCTGTACTGATTAATACTAAAAGGACATGAGCCTCATCAATAGATGGATACGTAGAGGAAAAGTCAYACTACGTCTACGAAGTGTCAGTATCAGGCAGCGGCTTCGAAGCCAAAGTGGTGACTAGAAGTGAAGTGAAATTTTNRTTGGCGGAAAAAGCAGACAATTAAGAAGGTGGATCCGATGATGACGTGGAGGCCATGGAATCCTGTGGCTACGAAGAAGGTTGARCCGTAGACCCCATCTGAAATTGTAAARGGTGCTTCATAGTATTCTGATGCTTGTAGTAGTGTGAARTATACGCCCAGTGCAATGGTGATGAATAGGGCTTGTAGTATGTGGTTRCGATCTCCTTCTATRAGGCTATGGTGGGCTCAGGTAATGGARACTCCTGAGGCTAGAAGGACAGAGGTATTGAGTAGYGGGACTTCTAGGGGATTAAGTGGGTGAATGCCTGTTGGGGGTCAGCAGCCRCCTAGTTCAGGTGTGGGAGCAAGGCTTGAGTGATAGAAAGCTCAGAAAAATCCAGTAAAGAACAGGACTTCGGAGATAATAAAGAGAATCATTCCGTAGCGAAGGCCTTTTTGGACRGCKGGAGTATGATGGCCTTGAAAGGTACTTTCTCGAATTACGTCTCGTCATCACTGATATATCGTGAGTATATTTGTTGTTAGACCCAGGGTTAGTAGAAYTRTTGAATTGAAGTGAAATCACATGGTGAGGCCAGATGTTATTAGGAGGGCAGATAGTGCTCCTGTGAGGGGTCAGGGGCTTGGGTTTACTATATGATAAGCGTGGGTTTGGTGTGTCATTATGTGTTGTCATGCAGGTATAAGCTAACTAAGAGAGTAAACACGTAGGCTTGGATCATGGCTACTGCGAACTCTAGAATTGTTAATAGAATTAAAATAACAAATGTGATAAGTGCTGCTGTGGTGCTGATATTTATTAATGCAAGGGTGGTTCCTCCGATTAAGTGAATTAATAAGTGTCCTGCCGTGATATTGGCTGTTAATCGTACGGCGAGGGCTATTGGTTGAATAAAAAGGCTGATGGTCTCAATAATTACTAGTATTGGGATTAGTGGGGTGGGTGTCCCTTGTGGTAGGAAATGGGCAAGTGATGCTTTAGTTTTGTTGCGAAAACCTGTGACTACGGCCCCTGCTCATAGGGGAATGGCCATGCCTAAATTTATTGATAGTTGTGTGGTTGGTGTAAATGAGTGGGGTAATAGGCCTAGTAGATTTGTAGACCCGATGAATAGGATTAGGGATATTAGTATTAATGTTCATGTTTGTCCTTTGGTGTTGTGAATGCTTATTATTTGTTTTGATACAAGTTGGAGAATTCACTGCTGGAGGGAGATGAGGCGGTTATTAATTAGTCGATTTGATGTGGGAAACAGTAAGCTGGGAAATAGAATGATAAGAGTAACAAGGGGGAGGCCTAGTATTATAGGGGTAATGAAAGGGGCAAACAGATTTTCGTTCATTTTGTCTTTCAAGGGGTGTCTTGTTCTGGTGCTTTTGTTATTGTTGATTCTGGGTTGTGGTGGAAGTTGTGTTTAGAAATTTTTAATTGGAAAATAATAAAGAGAACTAGGAATATTGATAAAATTATTGTAAATCATGTTGATGTGTCGAGTTGTGGCATGTCATCAAGGAGAATGTTATGTTCTCAATCTTTAACTTAAAAGGTTAATGCTATTATAGCTTCTTGATGATTTTATGATATTGATGCAGACCATTTTTCGAAGTATTTTAGTGGGACAAGTTCGAGGACGATTGGCATAAAGCTGTGATTTGATCCGCAGATTTCTGAACATTGGCCGTAGAATAGGCCTGGACGAGTTGATATGAGGGTTGTTTGATTTAAGCGGCCTGGGATTGCATCCGTTTTTAGTCCTAGAGAAGGAACCGCTCATGAGTGCAAGACGTCTTCGGACGAGACTAGTATTCGAACTGTTATTTCTATGGGTAGCACAACTCGGTTGTCTACCTCTAGTAATCGTAGCTCTCCTGGTTTTAACTCTGATGTAGGGATTATGTAGGAATCGAAACTTAAGTCTTCATAGTCTGTATATTCGTAGCTTCAGTATCATTGATGTCCCATGGTTTTTACTGTAAGGGATGGGTTGTTGATTTCGTCTATTATGTATAGGATTCGTAGAGATGGGAGGGCAATTATGATTAGAATAACGGCCGGTAAAATGGTTCAGACTGTTTCTACTTCTTGCGCGTCTATTGTACTGGTGTGAGTAAGTTTTGTTGTTAGCATCAGTGAGATAATGTAAAGTACTAGTGAGCTAATTAGGAAAACAATCATTAGTGTATGATCGTGAAAGTGTAGTAGTTCTTCTATGATGGGTGATGTTGCGTCTTGAAAGCCTAGTTGTATGGGATATGCCATATGAGATGTACTGGATTTTCACCTGTAATTTAATCTTGACAAGGTTATGTAATATTTTACTAACATCTCGCTTATTGAGAGAGACATAGTGGTTATGGTGTTGGCTTGAAACCAATAACAGGGGGTTCGATTCCTTCCTTTCTTATTTTAGGTTAACGTATGTGGGTTCCTCAAATGTGTGATATGGTGGAGGGCATCCGTTTAGTCACTCTAGGTTTGTTGTGGTTAGATCTACAGTTGAGACCTCTCGTTTGGACGCGAATGCTTCTCAGATAATGAAAGTTATTAGTATTACTGCTGTAAGTGAGATGAATGAGCCTATAGATGAGATAGTGTTTCATGTTGTATATGCGTCTGGGTAGTCAGAGTATCGTCGTGGCATACCGGATAGTCCTAGAAAGTGTTGTGGGAAGAAGGTTATGTTGACACCTACAAATATAATTGCGAAATGGATTTTGGCTCATGTGTCGTTGAGAGTATAACCTGAGAATAGGGGAAATCAATGTACAAATCCTCCTATGATAGCAAATACAGCTCCTATTGATAGTACATAGTGAAAGTGGGCTACTACATAATATGTGTCATGGAGTACGATATCAAGAGAGGAGTTGGCTAAGACAATTCCGGTTAGGCCTCCAACTGTGAAAAGAAAAATGAAGCCTAGGGCTCATATTATAGCGGGAGATCATTTAATGTTGCCTCCGTGAAGTGTTGCTAGTCAACTGAAGACTTTTACTCCGGTCGGGATAGCAATGATTATAGTAGCTGATGTGAAGTAGGCCCGTGTGTCAACGTCTATTCCGACCGTGAACATATGATGAGCTCATACAATAAACCCTAGGAACCCAATTGATATCATAGCTCATACTATTCCTATATACCCAAATGGTTCTTTTTTCCCTGAGTAGTAAGTCACAATATGGGAGATTATTCCAAACCCAGGTAGAATAAGAATATATACTTCAGGATGACCGAAGAATCAGAACAGGTGTTGATATAAGATGGGATCCCCTCCTCCTGCTGGGTCGAAGAAGGTTGTGTTTAGGTTTCGGTCAGTCAGTAACATTGTAATGCCGGCTGCTAATACAGGGAGTGAGAGGAGGAGTAGTACGGCAGTAATTAATACAGATCATACGAATAGGGGAGTTTGGTATTGTGATATTGCGGGGGGTTTTATATTAATGATAGTCGTGATAAAGTTAATGGCCCCTAGAATTGAGGAGACACCTGCTAGGTGTAAGGAGAAAATGGTTAGGTCTACTGAAGCTCCTGCATGGGCCAGGTTACCTGCTAGAGGGGGATATACGGTTCAACCTGTTCCTGCTCCGGCTTCGATTATAGAGGATGCTAGGAGTAGCAGGAAAGAAGGGGGAAGGAGTCAGAAGCTTATGTTATTTATCCGAGGAAATGCTATGTCAGGGGCTCCAATTATTAGAGGAACTAGTCAGTTGCCGAATCCTCCGATTATGATAGGCATTACTATAAAGAAAATTATTACGAATGCATGTGCGGTTACAACTACGTTGTAGATTTGATCGTCTCCGAGTAGRGTTCCGGGTTGGCCTAGTTCAGCGCGAATTAGTAAGCTTAGGGCGGTTCCTACTATGCCAGCTCAGGCACCAAATAGGAGGTAAAGGGTACCGATATCTTTGTGGTTAGTTGAAAATAATCAGCGGTTGACGAACATGGGTAAAATGGCTGAGTAAAGCAATAGACTGTAAATCTAAGAACAGAGGTTTGATTCCTCTTTTTACCAGGTCCTGTAGTGAATTAACATGTTGAATTGCAAATTCAAAGAAGCAGCTTCAAACTCTGCCGGGGCTTCTCCTGCCTTTTTTTCTTCGCGGCGGGAGAAGTAGATTGAAGCCAGTTGTTTAGGGTATTTAGCTGTTAACTAAAGTTTCGTGGGGGTGGAGCCCACCAATCTAGTGAGGATTTAGCTTAATGAAAGTGGTTGATTTGCATTCAATTGATGTGAGATATGATCTTGCAGTCCTTATCAGGAATTAAGTAAATTATACTTGCTTAGGGCTTTGAAGGCCCTTGGTCTATTTAACCTAAATTCCTATTCTAGAATTGAGAGAATTGGTGTGAGTGGTAGTAGTATAGTGGATAATACGGTTATTGTTGGTAGAAGGGTTATTCGTTTTGTGGTTGGGAATTGTCATTTTATTTTTATGTTGTTTGTGGAGGGGAACATTGTGAGTGTGGTGGAGTATGAAAGTCGTATGTAGAAATATAGGTTTAGTAGCGCTGTGATTGCTATGAAGGTGGGTAAGATAATGCTGTTGTTTTTTGTTATTTCTTGAATGATTATTCATTTTGGTATAAATCCTGATAGTGGAGGGAGTCCTCCTATTGATAGAAGGGTGACGAGGGCTAGAACTGTTATGATGGGTGCTTTGTTTCATGTATGTGATAGTGATAGGGTGGTTGTGGTTGAGTTGGCTATAAATAGCGTAAATATAGTGGAAGTTATAATGATGTAAATGATTAGGTTTAGTAGTGTTATAGTGGGATTGTATGGTAGGACTGCTGTTATTCAGCCTATGTGGGCAATTGATGAGTAGGCTATGATTTTTCGTAGTTGGGTTTGGTTTAGTCCTCCTCAGCCTCCAATTATAATGGATAAAATTGATAGGGTTAGGATTAGGTCTAGGTTGATGGATGGTAGGATTTGGTAAAGTACTGATATGGGTGCTAGTTTTTGTCATGTAAGTAAAATTAGGCCTGAGGATAGGGGGATACCTTGTGTTACTTCTGGGACTCAGAAGTGGAATGGGGCCATTCCCAGTTTTATGGCAAGGGCTATTGTCATAAGTATTGAGGCTGCCGGGTTAAATAGTTTTATTACGGTTCATTGGCCTGAAAATATTAAGTTTATGATAATAGCTATTATTAATAATATTGAGGCTGTTGATTGGGTTATAAAATATTTGGTTGATGCTTCTGTGGCTCGTGGGTTGTGTTTTTTTATTATGATAGGGATAATTGCAAGTATATTTATTTCGAACCCAATTCAGATGAGTAGTCAGTGGGAGCTAATTATAACGATAGTGGTTCCAAGTATAACGGTTATTAGGATAATAATGAAGATGATTGGGTTTATTAGTACGGGAAGGGTATAAACCAACATTTTCGGGGTATGGGCCCGATAGCTTAATTAGCTGACCTTACTATTAGAATTTAGTGTAATTGGGAGCACGAAGAATTTTGAGTTCTCAGGAGTAGGTTCAATTCCTATAGTTCTAGAAATAAGAGGATTTAAACCTCTATTATTTACTCTATCAAAGTAACTCTTTTGTCAGACATATTTCTTACGTTTGTGGGGGGATGCCTGATAGGAGAATGGGTAGTGACACGTGTCATATGCATAGGGCTAATGTTAGGGGTAGGAAGCTTTTTCATAGTAAGTGTATTAGCTGATCGTAACGGAATCGAGGATAGGATGCTCGGATTCATAGAAAAGTAATAGTGAGTAATAGTGATTTGATGATAAAATTGATTGTGTAGAGTTCTGGTATATATGGGTTGTGAAATGCCCCTAGAAATAGGGTCGTTGTGAAGATATTTATTATGATAATGTTTGCGTATTCTGCTATGAAGAATAGGGCGAATGATCCTGCGGCATACTCTACGTTAAAGCCTGATACTAGTTCGGACTCTCCTTCGGTGAGGTCAAATGGTGCTCGGTTTGTTTCTGCCAGCGTTGAGATGAATCATATTATTGCTAGGGGTCATGCTGGGAAGATTAGCCATACTTGTTCTTGTGTAGTGATTAGTGTGGAGAGGGTAAAGGATCCATTTATTAGTAGTACTGATAGTAAAATAATTGCTAGTGTTACTTCATATGAGATTGTTTGTGCTACTGCTCGTAAGGCTCCAATGAGGGCGTATTTTGAGTTGGAGGCTCAGCCTGATCAAAGGATTGAGTATACGGCTAAGCTTGATATAGCTAGTATGAAGAGGACCCCTAGGTTTATGTTGATAAGGGGATAGGGTATGGGTAGGGGAACTCATATGGTTAGGGCTAGGGTTAGGGCTAGGATGGGGGCTAGGATAAATATTGAAGCTGAGGACGTGGCTGGTCGAAGGGGTTCTTTGATGAAAAGTTTAATCGCGTCGGCGATGGGTTGAAGTAGGCCGTATGGCCCTACGACGTTTGGACCTTTTCGGAATTGTATATAGCCTAGGACTTTTCGTTCAACTAGTGTAAGAAAAGCTACAGCTAGGAGAATAGGGATGATGAGTATTAGGACGTTAATTATAAACATTTTGTTAAGGAGAGAATTTGAATCTCTGGGTATAAAGGTTTAAGTTTTACGCAATTACCGGGCTCTGCCACCTTAACTGGGCCCTTTTCTAGGGCAGGTTGTGTTTGTGAAGTTAATTAAGATAAGGTCATTAATTGGTTTAAGGCGCTTTGTTAAAGTTGGCCTTATTTCTCTTGTCCTTTCGTACTGGGAGAAATACATAACAGATAGAAACCGACCTGGATTGCTCCGGTCTGAACTCAGATCACGTAGGACTTTAATCGTTGAACAAACGAACCTTTGATAGCGGTTGCACCATCTGGGTGTCCTGATCCAACATCGAGGTCGTAAACCCTATTGTCGATATGGACTCTTGAATAGGATTGCGCTGTTATCCCTAGGGTAACTTGTTCCGTTGATCAAGTTTTTTGGATCAATAAGCGATAATTGGGTTTGACTTGTAGGTCTAGTCTTTAAAATCGCTCGGAGGATTTTTTGTTCTCCGAGGTCACCCCAACCAAAACTGCTAGTCCATGAAGAGTGTTGTTATCCCTTGGTGGTTGAGTTTGTTTTCTTTGGGCTAGTTAGTTAAAGCTCCATAGGGTCTTCTCGTCTTGTTAGTTCATCCCCGCCTCTTCACGGGGGGGTCAATTTCACCGATTGGAAGTAAGAGACAGTGGAACCCTCGTGTGGCCATTCATACAAGTCCTTATTTAGAGAACAAATGATTATGCTACCTTTGCACGGTCAGGATACCGCGGCCGTTTAACGTTTAGTCACTGGGCAGGCAGTGCCTCCAATACTGGGAATGCTGGAGGTGATGTTTTTGGTAAACAGGCGGGGTTCATGTTTGCCGAGTTCCTTTTACTTCTTTTAATCTTTCCTGGGTGCACTCCTGTGTTGGGTTAACAGTACAACTAATAAGTCATTTATTGTTGGGTTGTTTTTATTTACTGTTAACAGTCAGAGTATTATCAGATACTGACTTAAGCTTGTGCAAGGAGAAAATGTTTCTTGTTACTCATATTAACATTATTGCTTCTATTTAGTAATAGAGTAGTCCAGTACTAGGTCTAGGAGTTGGCTATATTATTGCTGGGATTAATGTTGTTTTTATTGTTGAGCTTTAACGCTTTCTTAATTGATGGCTGCTTTTAGGCCTACTATGGTGTTTTTAGGTCTTACTCTCTAGTGAAGGTTGTACCCATTTCTAAAAGGCTGTACCCTTTTAGACTAACTTTTAAAGATACAGTGGAATTTATTTATATTTTTGGTATCTTTAGAGCTGAACTAAAATTCATTTCCTGGACAACCAGCTATCACCAGGCTCGTTAGGCATGTCACCTCTACTCATGGATCTTCTCACTATTTTGCCACATAGATGAGTTGGTTCTGGTAGACTGTCCGTGAGTAGCTCGTCTGGTTTCGGGTTACTTAGCTAAAATTCGTTTTGTTAAGTTTTTGCTCGTTAATTCATTATGCAAAAGGTACAAGGGTTAATCTTTGCTTTTTTGTACTTTGATTTTTTTCTTTCATCGTTCCCTTACGGTACTTTCTCTATAGCGCCGTGTTTAGAATTTCTATCTCCTATACTTTAATTAAGATAAATGTTTTGTTTTATTGTGTTTTGGTTATTTGGCTTAGAAAGCGGGGGTTTTGGGCTAGATATAGTTCAAGATATTCATGTGTGTGAAATCTTCTAGGTGTAAACTGGATGCTTTAGTTAAGCTATATCTTGTTTGTCCAAGCACACTTTCCAGTATGCTTACCTTGTTACGACTTGTCTCCTCTTGTGTGATTGGTGTGTTTAAATAGGTTTTGAGTGTCCTGTATTCACTTGAGGAGGGTGACGGGCGGTGTGTGCGTGCTTCATGGCCTGATTCAACTGAGCACTCTATTCTCAGTTTACTGCTAAATCCTCCTTTGGCCATTAGTTTCATAATAGCTTTCGTGTTAAATTTTCTTGAAATAGAAAATGTAGCCCATTTCTTCCCACTCCATAGGTTACACCTTGACCTAACGTCTTTATGTGCTATGATTGAGCTTACTTTTGTTCCTTTTTAGGGTTTGCTGAAGATGGCGGTATATAGACTGTATTAGCAAGGATTGGTGAGGTTTATCGGGGTTTATCGATTATAGAACAGGCTCCTCTAGAAGGGTGTGAAGCACCGCCAAGTCCTTTGAGTTTTGGGCTGTTGCCGGTAGTACTCTGGCGAATAATTTTGTTTATTTAATTATTTGTGTTTAGGGCTAAGCATAGTGGGGTATCTAATCCCAGTTTGGGTCTTAGCTATAGTGTGTCAGCTGCTGTAGGGTTACTTTCGTCATTTATTTTTGTTATAGTTATGGCTTTTTACAGTTTAACTAATATTTAACTCTATTTTGTGAGGTGCTTTAACACGTTTTACGCCGTATTCCTGTTAACTCGGGTTAATCGTATGACCGCGGTGGCTGGCACGAGATTTACCAACCCTAATCAATATGGCTTAGTCAAACTTTCGTTTATGGCTTAATTTTTGTCACTGCTGTCTCCCGTGGGGGTGTGGTTGGGCGAGGTGTTGTGAGCTACAGGATGTGTGCTTGATACCTACTCCTCTTAGTCTTGTTGATTTGGAGGGTGTTACTCACCGGGGCGTGGATGCTTGCATGTGTAGGTCTATTGAAAGTAAACAGGAAGGCTGGGACCAAACCTATGTGTTTATGGAGTTGTGTACTCATCTAGGCATTTTCAGTGCCTTGCTTTGGGTTTAAGCTACATTAAC